AATAAAAATAAAGTAAATTCAAGGAAGAGCTTTATTTTTTTTAAGGGGCCCTCAGGGGGGGGTCCTGGAATGCTTTTCTTCTCCTCTTATTCCATATGGAATACAATTAGTTAAAATAAGACAGTTAAAATAAGAAGGAATAAAGGAATAGTGGAATATTTGACCGTTCACTCCAAAAAGAGGGTCCTATTGAAAAAGAAATAATCCAAAATACAAAACATTTTTTTTTTTCCAATTCAATTGTTTATTTATCTCTTATTCCAAAATTCCCCTGAAAATCGAATTCCATTTTTTCAATGGGATTACATGATCTAGTTCTTAATATTATTACTTTACTCAATTGACAAATTCCACAACAATAACAATCTCTTGATTCGGAATTAGGGACTCATGTATCATCTGATGAATCTACTTTATTTTACACTTCCGTATCTCACTCTATCTTGTTTTTTAGTATTCTCTAAAATAACTGACTGATGAATTATGAATTTCCCATAACTTAGGTAAGTGCTTTACCAACATATGTAGTGTAGTAAAAAAAATAAAAGGAAATTAATTCTTTCATGCTTACTTTAACTAGTTATTTCGGTTTTCTACTAGCTGCTTTAACTATAACCCCAGCTCTATTTATTGGCTTGAACAAGATACGTCTTATTTGAATTGACTGAATAAGTCAGAAAAAAAAATCTTTCTTTTAGATTCCTGGTATTCTATAACTCTTTTCCACACTAAATTACGAATTTTTTTCTTGGTCATTGAGATTCGTGGATAATTTAGAGTACTATTTAGGGATAGATCGTATCTCTTCTTTTTTTATCACCTCGAACAAATCGAAATGATTGAAGTTTTTCTATTTGGAATCGTCTTAGGCCTAATTCCTATTACTTTAGCGGGATTATTCGTGACTGCATATTTGCAATACAGGCGGGGGGATCAGTTGGATCTTTGATTGAGTAATTTTTATTTTTTTATTGACCTCCTCTCTGGTCTGGAGGAGGTCAAATTCGAGTTTCAATTCAATTTTGTTTTGTTAAATTATTTTACTCTGCTTCGACATAAGATAGATGGAATCACGCTCTGTAGGATTTGAACCTACGACATCGGGTTTTGGAGACCCGCGTTCTACCGAACTGAACTAAGAGCGCTTTCATTCATTCAAAAAGAAAATATTTTTCTATTCCTAACGTATCTCACGTATGTATAGTCTCCACAAATTCAAGTTATACCCACTTTACTTTCAATTGATCTCTTCGCTACTGCCCAAAAAGAATAAAAAAGTAATAGGTAGGGATGACAGGATTTGAACCTGTGACATTTTGTACCCAAAACAAACGCGCTACCAAGCTGCGCTACATCCCTTTTCAAAATTGTTATACAATGCCATTGTACACAATTCCTGTCTTCTTTTCCACATTGTAATTTTATTCTTATTTCTCTATCTATATAGAACCCTCCTGTCATTTCTTCTTTTTGGTCTCATATAATTAAGGAATTATATACATCTAAAATCCAATAAAATTTCGCCTATACAAGAAGGATTACTTTTCCTTGGTAATGTATAGGAAGAAGGGGTCATTTTTTAGGGATAAGAAAATTTCGTCTATATGGTTCATTTTATATATAGCATAACAATCTTGGGCAAAAGTTTCTGATCATATATGTATTCCAACAAGGAAGGAGGATTTTCAATGCGGGATATAAAAACATATCTCTCTGTAGCACCCGTGCTAAGTACTCTATGGTTTGGTGCTTTAGCAGGTTTATTGATAGAAATTAATCGTTTATTTCCAGATGCTTTGTCATTCCCTTTTTTTTAATTGAGGAATAGAATTCTTTGTGACATGACAAAATTTGACCCTTTTTAATCCTTTTATTTAGTATCGGAAGGAAAAAGAAAGAAAAGATGGATTGGCTTGAACCTCAGAGTTATGAAAAATTTGGTAAATTCTATTTTGAAAAAAAAAAAGAAATTCAATTTAAAGTGGTATCCAAGCTAAACAGGCCTCAGAAATCAGAGCATAGAAAAAGGCTGGGCTGGCTAATTAAATGAAAGGGTTTCGAAGCAAAATCTTTGCTAATTCGACAAGGATTGTATTCTTTAATTATTTCTTTATTTTTTATTACTTAATTTAAGAATTCAAAAAATTGATTCTAATGGATTTTATTCTTCTTCTTCGGATTCAAAATAGAAGAATAAAAGAATAAGTAGAAGAATTTAGTTAAGTCAACCCAAACAGAAAAGGAGGTTCGGTTCATGGCCAAGGGGAAAGATGTTAGAATCAGGGTTATTTTGGAATGCAGCAGTTGTGTTCGAAAAGGTGCCAATGAGGAATCGACGGGGGTTTCTAGATATAGTACTCAAAAGAATCGCCACAATACACCCCGACAATTAGAATTAAAAAAATTTTGTCGTTATTGTCGCAAGCATACGACTCATCACGAAATAAAGAAATAGGAACACCCATCGTGTGTTCGATCTTTCCAAAAAACAGAAAGAGCAAGAACTTTATATTTAATATATAAAAAAAACTATAGTATAAAATACAAATCAACTCATCCGATTTCCGGTAGATATTATTTCATATGTATAGAGGGTATTCATATACTATAAGATTAATTAAATAAGATATGGATCAAAGAAAGACTACTTCTTCTGGATCCTAAATTCATAAAATAATAAAATAAATAAATGAATTTTTTTTGTTCAATTTTAAAATTTTAAATAAGGAATAAATCATGTATACATCTAAACAACCTTTTCTTAAATCTAAGCAACCCTTTCGTAAATCCAAACACACTTTTAATAAATCCAAGCAAACCTTTCGTAAATCCAAGCAAACTTTTCGTAAATTCAAACAACCTTTTCGTAAATCTAAACAACCTTTTCGTAGGCGTCCTCGGATTGGCCCGGGAGATCGAATTGATTATAGAAACATGAGTTTAATTAATAGATTTATTAGTGAACAAGGAAAAATATTATCTAGACGAATAAATAGATTAACCTTGAAACAACAACGATTAATTACTCTTGCTATAAAACAGGCTCGTATTTTATCTTTCTTACCGTTTCGTAACTATGAGAACGAAAAACAATTTCAAGCCCAGTCAATTTCAATAATTACGGGTTCTAGACCTAGAAAAAATAGACATATTCCTCAATTAACGGAAAAGTACAATTCCAATCGAAACTTAAGAAACTACAACCAAAATTTAAGAAACAACAATCGGAACTTAAGTTCCGATTGTTGATGTTTTATTCGAAAGGCCCAGACCTATATATATTATAAAGAAAGTAATCCTGCTCGTTGATTCCTACCACTTAATCTTAATTTATTGTATCTTCCCGGAGTTCCCTCTCCGGGAATTCGGTTTTTATTATTCCAGTATATTACTTTATTTATCCCTTTAATTGATGATCTTTATTTTATTGGAAATCGTGTAAAGATTATTTGGATTTGATACAGCTACTTGTGCAAGCATTTTACGATTAAGAATCAATTTCTTCTTGTACAGGTTGTGTATTAATTTACTATAACTATCAAATACTTTATATATCCGCGTTGCTGCGTTTATCCGAGTGATCCACAAACGACGAAAATCCCTCTTTTGCCTACCTCTATCTCGATGAGAGGAAACAAAAGCTCTTTTTACCTGTTGGGTAATCATTCGATTAAGTCTTAAATGAGCCCCCCTAAAGTTTGAGGCAAATGAACGCATTTTTGTTCGTCGTCTCCGGGCTATATATCCTCGCGGAACTCTGGTCATTGAATCAAATTAACCTTAATGAATAACTAATTATTTCTCTTCTTTTAGCCATCCTTTTTTCCATTAATAACAAAACTAATTATTCCGATATATAAAATATTAATTCCAATGGCTTTTGCTATAGTAACCTTCCCAACCACGATTTTTTATTACACTCCGTTCAGTTATTTCTATGCGAAATAACAAATTAATTCTAATGATACTAAAAAAATAGTGGGTTCCATCGTTTCTATGGTTCCCTTTTAAACGGTAAGGCCCTCTCTATACACCGGAGCCCTTTCTTTCATCAAAAGGTATTGTGAACTTGTATAGTTCACATTCTTTGGCTCTACCTATCCATTATAGAGTAAATAGCTCTTTTCACAATAAGAGTTATCCATACAGTGACGGTATTTAATTATGAAAGTTGGCTAAGTAGCTGACCCTGTTAGTCCGTTCTTTTAAGATAAAGGAGCATAAGCCTTTTTATTATTATTTCCTCCGCTTAATGGATAACCATTTGCTACCAATGGGGGAATTGCTTCTTATTTCCAATTTAGATAATTGGATTTGCACCAAAGGAAACCAAAAATTCCATATACCATAGAAATCTAGGATGGAAAAGCTATATCCTATTCATTGGTACTAATCATGGATACTTCCAAATTTTTTTTATTTGTTTGAAGTTATGATCTGAACGAGTCGCACATACACCCTAGCACATGTTCCTCGACGCTGAGGGCATCCTTTAAGCGCGGCCGTTTTTCTAGCATTTCGTATTGGCTGTCTTGCGTTTCTAATAAGTTGTTTAACCGTCGGCATGTTGTATGTGTATAGAAAAAAATGGATTGGTTTAGATCCATCTTAACCTGATGATTGATCATCATGAAGTCTTTCTATTTCTATTTTCTATTAAATCGAAGAAAACCCTAATTTGGGTCTGAAATAACTTTATAAGAAATCCGGACACTACCAATCCTTAAACATTTCCGGAAACCACACTGGATCAGTATCGCAGTGCTCGTCAATCATTTCATCCCCTACAATATCGACAAGTCCATAAGCTTTGGCTTCGTCTGCTGACATAAAAACATCCCTTTCCATGTCTTCGGATACAACCCAAAAGGGTTTGCCTGTTCTTAGTGCATAAACCCTTGTAATCATTTCGCGAACTTTGTGTAACTCTTCTACTTCTAGTAAAAATTCTGGTGTCCTTGCCCGATAATAAGCACTAGCGGGTTGGTGAAGCATAATCCTCGCGTGAGGGAATGCTATACGCTTGGTGGGTTCTCCTCCAAGTAGAATGAAGGACGCCATGGACGCGGCTATTCCAAGGCATATTGTATATATATCTGGTGTCACCGTTTGCATCGTATCAAAAATAGCCATTCCTGAGATTAGCCACCCGCCTGGGGAGTTTATAAACAAAAAAATATCACTAAGTCCATCTTCTATACTGAGATATACCATGAGACCTGTAATATGATTCGTGATCTCGCAACGAATCTCTTGACCTAAAAAAAGTGTCCTTTCTCGATACATAACATTGTATAAGTCAACCCAAGTCGCTTCTTCATCTCCGGGAATCCGGTAAGGTACTTTTGGAACACCAATGGGCATATTAGATTAATATTATTAAATTTAAGTAAGAAAACTACACTTTAATATGGAAACGTAAGAATAGAAGAGAAAGAATGAATCCGCAGTTTATTGTCTTCATTTTTATTCTTATTCTATATGAATACTATAGATTCTATTAATATGAATAGTATAGATTATATTAATACGTAGATTGAAAGGTTATACGTATAAAGAAGGTAAGACAGATTGAATAAAGAAAAAGGAATCGGCGATTCAAATGATAAACAAAGAGGGGTAGGGATCTATTCTTCATTTTTCAAAATTGGCCAAGTTACCCATTGCATATTGGCACTTATCGAGTATAGAATAGATCTGCTTCTCTTTCTTCTTATGAACAGAATTGGCTTCTTATTTTTAATGAAATGAAATAAATATTAACGCTTTCTGACACAGAATCCCCTAGAAGGGTTAGGTACATAGGATATGGATAGTCTTTTCCAATGCGATAAAATAAAGCGACATCGTGTCTATTTTTCTTTGCTAAAGGGGTATTTCCATGGGTTTACCTTGGTATCGTGTTCATACTGTCGTATTGAATGATCCGGGTCGATTACTTGCGGTGCATATAATGCACACAGCTCTAGTTTCTGGTTGGGCTGGCTCGATGGCTTTATACGAATTAGCAGTTTTTGATCCCTCTGATCCTGTTCTGGATCCAATGTGGAGACAAGGTATGTTCGTCATTCCCTTCATGACTCGTTTAGGAATAACGGATTCCTGGGGTGGTTGGAGTATTTCAGGAGGAACTGTAACAAATCCGGGTATTTGGAGTTATGAAGGTGTGGCAGGTGCACATATTGTGTTTTCTGGTTTGTGTTTCTTGGCAGCGATCTGGCATTGGGTATATTGGGACCTAGAAATATTCTCTGATGAGCGGACGGGAAAACCCTCTTTAGATTTGCCCAAGATCTTTGGAATTCATTTATTTCTTGCAGGGGTGGCTTGCTTTGGCTTTGGCGCATTTCATGTAACGGGTTTGTATGGTCCTGGGATATGGGTATCCGATCCTTATGGGCTAACTGGAAAAGTACAAGCTGTAAATCCAGCGTGGGGTGCAGAAGGTTTTGATCCTTTTGTTCCGGGGGGAATAGCTTCTCATCATATTGCTGCGGGTACGTTGGGTATATTAGCGGGTTTATTCCATCTTAGTGTCCGTCCGCCTCAACGTCTATACAAAGGATTACGTATGGGCAATATTGAAACTGTACTTTCCAGTAGTATCGCTGCTGTTTTTTTTGCAGCTTTCGTAGTTGCTGGAACTATGTGGTATGGGTCAGCAACGACCCCAATCGAATTATTCGGGCCTACTCGTTATCAGTGGGATCAGGGATACTTTCAGCAAGAAATATATCGAAGAGTTAGCAATGGTTTAGCCGAAAATCTTAGTTTATCAGAAGCTTGGTCTAAAATTCCCGAAAAATTAGCCTTTTATGATTATATTGGTAATAATCCGGCAAAAGGGGGATTATTCAGAGCGGGCTCAATGGACAATGGGGATGGAATAGCTGTTGGCTGGTTAGGACATCCCGTTTTTAGAGATAAAGAAGGACGTGAGCTTTTTGTACGCCGTATGCCTACTTTTTTTGAAACATTTCCAGTTGTTTTGGTAGATGAAGAGGGAATTGTGAGAGCGGACGTTCCTTTTAGAAGAGCAGAATCCAAATATAGTGTTGAACAGGTAGGGGTAACGGTGGAGTTCTATGGTGGCGAACTTAATGGAGTAAGTTATTCTGATCCTGCTACTGTAAAAAAATATGCGAGGCGTTCTCAATTAGGGGAAATTTTTGAATTAGATCGAGCTACTTTGAAATCAGATGGTGTTTTTCGCAGCAGTCCAAGGGGTTGGTTCACTTTTGGTCATGCTACCTTTGCTTTGCTCTTCTTTTTCGGACACATTTGGCATGGCGCTAGAACCTTGTTCCGAGATGTTTTTGCTGGTATTGATCCAGATTTGGATGCTCAAGTGGAATTTGGAACATTCCAAAAAGTGGGAGATCCAACTACAAGGAAACAGGCAGTCTGATACACATTGTTATGGTATCTTTGACCTCTCTTTTTTGATTTGGCTTGGGAAACATCTCCCATCCTTTCTTTAACTCTTTTTCTTTCTTTATATGGGAAATTCTCCCAAATGACAAATGAATAGGTGTGGAAGTTATAATTGTAAATAAACCACGATCGAATCTATGGAAGCATTGGTTTATACGTTCCTTTTAGTTTCTACTTTAGGGATAATTTTTTTCGCTATCTTTTTCCGAGAACCACCTAAGGTTCCACCAACTCCAACTAAAAGAATAAAATAATTTCATTGAAGTAAGAAGTCTACCCATCTGGTAGACTTCTTACTTCAATTAGTCCCCGTGTTCTTCGAATGGATCTCTTAATTGTTGAGAGGGTTGCCCAAACGCGGTATATAAGGCATACCCAGTAAAGCTTACAAGTAAACCAGATATGGAGATGGCGACTAAAGTTGCTGTTTCCATTTTTATAGAATTTCAAGATTACAATGGATCTACGAAAAGATCGTGTATTTACAACTACAACGGAATAGTATACAAAGTCAACACCAATGATGAAATAGAATTTATGGCTACACAAACCGTTGAAGATAGTTCTAAACCTAGGCCAAAACGAACTGGTGCAGGTAGTTTATTGAAACCCTTGAATTCGGAATATGGGAAAGTAGCTCCGGGTTGGGGGACCACTCCTTTTATGGGAGTCGCAATGGCTTTATTCGCTATATTCCTATCTATCATTTTAGAAATTTATAATTCTTCTGTTTTACTGGACGGAATTTTAACCAATTAGGTTTCTACTAATCTAAAAAAAAAAGGAAGTCATAGTTTTTCCATCCAAAAAAGCTTTTCTAGTTTAAGCTCTATATTTCTAGACATTATGGTAGTTCGACCGCGGAATTTTTTTGTTTCGGTATCTCTGGAATATGAGTGTGTGACTTGTTAGAATTGATCCTATTGATAATACATAGAAAGGGCCTGTTATCTCTATCAAGATGATTCTAATTCGTCAGATATTATTTATTCTAGTATCTGGAACACGAAATAGATAGAGTGGATCAAAAAAAATGGAACTATGATTCATAATCACTATTAAGACCTCGCAACCAGACTGAAAAATTCAAGTAGTTCTTAAATAAAAATAAAAAAGAAATTTTCTTCCTTCCAATTTTGTTTGCCCAAAAGACAACTTTTTTCTCTCGATTTTGCCGAGTCATTGCACCGATTCCATAAATGATTATCAAGTGGTTCTTATTCGAAGAACCCTTGCCTTTTGGTTAGCTTGAGACTCAATCATCGTGGCTCTAGTATGAATCTAAGGTTTTAATTGAACTGATTCATAGGATCGCAACAAGATAATTTCTATATTACGATTACGCACAAAAAAAAAACAAATCCAAAATAGGGAAGAGAAAAGTCAAGAGGCCTCGAATGACCGGCATAAGGGAACGGAAGAAAGACAGATGAGCCAACTTGAGATTTTTTGGCATTATCATAACAAAGAATATATTCCGAATTTTTCTTATTTCATATCTTCAAGGCAAATCGACCCAATCCAGTGGCTGATGAAGTTTTGAACTTTTTTTTTCTAATATTCGTTGAAAATTTGTGTGTTTCTGCTTGAGCCGTACGAGATGAAATTTTCATATACGGCTCTTAGAGGGGGGGCTTGGGTTAGTTACCTATCTCAATAAAGTATATGATTGGTTTGAGGAACGTCTTGAGATTCAGGCAATTGCAGATGATATAACTAGTAAATATGTTCCTCCCCATGTCAACATATTTTATTGTTTAGGGGGAATTACACTTACTTGTTTTCTAGTACAAGTCGCTACCGGTTTTGCTATGACTTTTTACTACCGCCCAACGGTTACAGAGGCTTTTTCTTCGGTTCAATACATAATGACCGAGGCCAACTTTGGTTGGTTAATCCGATCAGTTCATCGATGGTCAGCAAGTATGATGGTTCTAATGATGATCCTGCATGTATTTCGTGTGTATCTCACAGGTGGGTTTAAAAAACCCCGCGAATTAACTTGGGTCACAGGTGTGGTTTTAGCTGTTTTGACTGCATCATTTGGTGTAACTGGTTATTCGTTGCCTTGGGATCAAATTGGTTATTGGGCAGTCAAAATTGTGACAGGTGTACCTGATGCCATTCCGGTAATAGGATCGCCTTTAGTGGAGTTATTACGTGGAAGTGCTAGTGTGGGTCAATCCACTTTGACTCGTTTTTATAGTTTACATACCTTTGTACTGCCTCTGCTTACTGCCGTATTTATGTTAATGCACTTTCCAATGATACGTAAGCAAGGTATTTCGGGTCCTTTATAGGGAAGGCATATCTATAGAGAATTAGAATTCTCATATATCATATCGGGTAGGTTATCGTATTTCATTGCTACAAACATGTGTTATTTTACAATAACCCATGTCATTTGGATACTTCTCTTCAACTCCGAAGTATTTTGATACAATACAAATAGTTGAAGTTAATTTTACGAAAGAAAAAAAGGCGGATTATGGGAGTGTGTGACTTGAATTATTGGTTTGGCCATGCAGATAAAGAATTGGATCTGCCACATTAGAATTCACAATCAAAGGTGTCTCCGCATCCAATCAACACGTAAGTCTCCTACCTAGGAAGGATAGGCTGGTTCACTTGAGGAGAATATTTTCTATGATCATACCCCACCATGTCATCCATGAACAGGCTCCGTAAGATCCCATAGAGTAGAAATGGAATAAGTCATGTGACATGATCCAATATTACACTTACCCTTTTTTATTATAGTATGGAAATGCATTCATTTTCTTTGCATCGATTGTGATCCGCAATACTATCGGAGTAAAAGAAGGGATCTAAGGAAAAATGTAGGCTAAACTTTTTTATTTTTTATTAGTAACAAGTAAATATTTTGTTTGGAGGTAAGAAACTTGCGATATTGGGGGGATAAACACCAACTAATCAAGAGACATGAGACAATCCAGAAAGCAATTGATCATGATCAAATTTGTAAGCCCACTTGGATATTGAGCATTTACCCATAAGAATAGGATTCTTTTCAATGAGTAGTTCTAGATCCAACTTCGGAAAAGATAATATGATAAAGCTTTTCTTGCCTAGAGTCATTGAGTCATTATATACCATAATTCTATTATGGATCTTCCGCGGTCTTATTTCTTTCATTCTTGCTCGAGCCGGATGATGATAAATTCTCATGTCCGGTTCCTTTGGGGGATGGATCCTAAAGAGTTCGCCTATCCCAATAACAAAGAAACCAGACTTAAATGATCCTGTATTAAGAGCTAAATTAGCTAAAGGGATGGGACATAATTATTACGGGGAACCCGCATGGCCCAATGATCTTTTATATATTTTTCCAGTAGTAATTCTAGGTACTATTGCATGTAATGTAGGTTTAGCGGTTCTCGAGCCATCAATGATTGGTGAACCGGCGGATCCATTTGCAACTCCTCTGGAAATATTACCTGAGTGGTACTTCTTTCCCGTATTTCAAATACTCCGTACGGTACCCAATAAGTTATTGGGCGTTCTCTTAATGGTTTCTGTGCCAACAGGCTTATTGACAGTACCTTTTCTAGAGAATGTGAATAAATTCCAAAATCCCTTTCGTCGCCCAGTAGCTACGACCGTTTTTTTAATCGGTACTGCAGTAGCTCTTTGGTTAGGTATTGGAGCAACATTACCCATTGATAAATCTTTAACTTTAGGTCTTTTTTAGGTATTTTTTGATTCATTCAACCGTGAAGTACCGTGCATAGGTATCTAGGAAATAGTTACTTCCAAGTGAATCTTCCCTAGATACCTAAAATCCATTTTATTATGATCCATTTCGCGAAAATATAGATTGTACCAAAGATGCTAAATTGTTTTCTTTTTTTCTTTTTATTCTAACTCGAAAAAGAAGAAGAACAAAAAATTGTAATGGATTTAAAACGAGAGCTTATTCTTAAGTAAATCCATTGGTAGATACTTCTCTAGAGTGTCCCATATCTGTTTTCTATCTTCCATACGAAAATTTTCAATTCTCATAAGATCTTCTTCAGTCTTACTCAAAAGGTCCAATAGTGTATGTATATTGGCCCTTTTGAGACAATTATACGTTCTAGAAGGCAATTCTAATTGATCAATAAAAATACAATTCAATGGAATTCCTTTTTTGTTTTTCTTTAGATTAGTTAATCTTTTTTGAAAAGTAAAAAGGGGCGGAGTAAACCTGTTTTTATTTTCTTCGAAACTCGTTCCCTCTTCCTCCGCGTGTAGAAAAGGGAGGAATAAATCAATCAAATTACGAGAAGCCTCATAAAGCGCTTCTTTAGGGGTTAAACTTCCATTAGTCCATATTTCTAAAAAAAGTATCTCGTGTTTTTCATTTCCATTCCCACAAGAAAAAATACTATAATTCACATTTCGAACAGGCATGGATACAGCATCTATAGGATAACTTCCATCTTGATAGTTCTTTCTGAGTTCTGTCTGATATCCACGATCTCTCTTTATCTGTAACTCAATACAAAAATTAATGGGCTCTGTCAAGTTAGCTATAGGTTGTGCCGTATCAACGATTTCTACGGAAGGTGGTAAGATTATATCTTGAGCAGTTATGTACCTAGGACCTTTGACGCAAATTGATGCGTCTCTAACTCCATAGAGATTACTTCTCAATACAATTTCTTTCAAATTTAGTAAAATTTCTTGTACGGATTCTTCAATACCTGCTATTGTAGAATATTCGTGTGGCACGCTCCCAAATTTTGCCCGTGTGATACATGCTCCTTCTATTTCTCCAAGTAAAGCTCTTCGCAAGGCAATACCGACGGTGTCCGCTTGACCTTTTTTAAGCGGGGACAGAATGAAACGACCATAATAAAGACGCTTACTATCTACTCTTGATTCAACACACTTCCACTGTAGTGTTTGAGTGGATCCTGCTACCTCCTCTCGAACCATAATAGACTAGTATTATTATTTGATCATTGAATCGTTTATTTCTCTTGAAAACGGATTAATTCTTTTACAGGCGTCTTTTTTTAGGCGGTCGACATCCATTATGCGGCATAGGTGTTACATCGCGTATACAACTTAATCGCACACCGCTTTTAGCAATGGCTCGTAATGCGGCATCTCTTCCACTACCAGCGCCCTTTACCATAACTTCTGCTCGTTGCAAACCTACTGTACGAATAGCATCTACTGCTGTTCTTTGACCAGCATAGGGTGATGCTTTTCTTGAGCTTTTGAATCCACAAGTACCTGCGGAGGACCAGAAAACCACCCGACCTTGCGGGTCCGTAACAGTTATAATGGTATTGTTGAAACTAGCTTGAACATGAATAACCCCTTTTGTTATTCTACGTGCACTTTTCCGTAGACTAAAACGTGCATTCCTACGTAAACCAATACGCACTTTCTTACGTGAACCTATTTTTGGTATAGCTTTTGCCATATTTTATTATCTCATAAATATGAGTTAGAAATAACAAAAAGAAAAAAAGATACAAAGATATCCGTTTCCGGGTAAAATATACCCTTTACTTTAATTATTTTAAATTCTTTTATTTAGAATTGGAACATTTCCGCGGGTACTTTTTTATTTTAGAGAAAGTAAAGTTCTTTTTCGAAAGATTACCCCTGTCGTTGTTTATGCTTCGGATTAGAGCAAATGACTCTAATTCGTCCACGCCTACGAATCAGTCGACATTTTGTACAAATTTTACGAACGGAAGCTCTTATTTTCATATTTCCGTATCCTTTCTTAAACTATGAATCTAATATTTTGGAAAAAATAAGTCTCTTCGCTTGAATTTTTGAACTTCAAATTTATTACCCTAGAAAAAAGAAAACCCTAATCCTTTGAATCTTCGCTATCTTTCAAATCTTCGATATCTTTCGAGTCTTCGATACGCTTCGAATCTTTATGGGGAAGTCTATAAATTATACGTCCCTTGCTGGAATCATAACGACTTACTTCAATTTTGACCCTATCCCCCATCAGTATTCGTATAGAACTAGAGCGGATCTTTCCTGAAATATAGCCCAGGATGATGGTGTCATTCTCTAGCCGAACGCGGAACATTCCATTGGGTAGGGCTTCCGTAACTAAACCTTCGAAAGTGACTTTTGCTTCTCTCGGGTTTTTTTTTTCTCTCCTATTTTTTTTTTCTGTCATATTTTTTTCTCCTATTTTTCTATTTTTATTTTCAAAATAGGAAGGTCGAGATAGAATTCGGGCACTATAGTCGGAGCGATTACCATATATAACATAAGACTTCTCCCCCAATTCTGTTTAGTCGAGCCTCTCGATCTGTCATTATCCCTCGAGAAGTAGAAAGAATAGCAATTCCCATTCCACCCAAAACTTTAGGAATTCCTTGATAGTTGGTATAAATTCGTAAGCCGGGTCGGCTGATACGCTTTAAAAAGGTTCTTGTTCTATATATTCCTTTTCTAGTCTTTCTCTTTTGATGTCGCAAAGTTGAAACCAAGAAATATCTGTTACGTTCCTGATGTTTCCGAACACTTTCAATAAAACCCTCTCGTAGAAGTATTTTAACAATGTTTTCGGTAATATTTGTAGATATTACTCGAACTGTTCCTTTTTTATTCATGTCCGCGTTTCTTATAGAGGTTAGTAAATCCGCAATAGTGTCCTTGCCCATAAGACTCTAATTCTAGGTTCCTCCAAATTGTTCTATAATCAACATGTTTTCTTTTTTTTTGCTTTTCATTTTAAATTTTAAAACATATACGTAAAACACAATCTACTAACTACTAAATTTATTCTCTGATCTAAATTTCACCTACTAGTATTTATAATACTTCAGGAGCTAATGAAACTATTTTGGTAAAATTCAATTCTCTCAATTCCTCAGCAATCGCGCCAAAAACTCGAGTTCCTTTTGGATTTCCTTTTTGATCAATTATAACCGCTGCGTTGTCATCATAGCGGATTATTATACCGTCTTCACATTTGAACTCTTTACATGTACGTACAATTACAGCTCGAATTACTTCGGATCTTTCTAGGGGCATTCGGGGCAATGCGTCTTTGATTACAGCAACAATAACATCACCAATACGAGCATATCGCTGATTACCTGCAGCTCCTATGACTCGAATACACATCAATTTTCGAGCTCCACTATTATCTGCTACGTTTAAAAGGGTCTGAGGTTGAATCATATTATTTTGATTTCCATTTGTTATTTCAATGCAAAAGGATGAAAGAAATATTGTCTTTTCAGAAAGAAAAAAAAGGGCGTTTTTTTATCTTCAATACTCCTTTGAGTTTTAGGGGTTCTATATTTCTAATCGAATAAATTGACTTCGTATAGGCATTTTACTGGCAGCTATGGAGATAGCTGCTCTAGCTACAGTTTCGGATACCCCCCCCATTTCATAAAGTATACGACCTGGTTTAACAACGGCTACCCAATATTCGGGGGACCCCTTTCCTGAGCCCATACGTGTTTCCGTCGGTCTTAGTGTAACGGGTTTGTCGGGAAATATACGTACCCATATTTTTCCACCACGACGTGCATATCGTGTTATTGCTCTTCGTCCTGCTTCTATCTGTCTCGCCGTGATCCAAGCAGGTTCAAGTGCTTGAAGAGCATATCTACCAAAACAAATACGATTGCCTCGGCAGGATTTTCCTTTCATTCTTCCTCTATGTTGTTTGCGAAATCTGGTTCTTTTGGGGTTATAGTCGATGGTTCTTTCTTAGTTCCATCTCTACTGCAAAACTGGACATGAGAGTTTCTTCTCATCCAGCTCCTCGCGAATGAAATGAGAAAGCGTGCAAATTTCTCTAATTCCATAATATTCAAAAATATTAGGGAGAGATCCACATTAATAGATAAATAATAGAAAAAATTAGGTTTTTTTTATATTTATCTATTAATTTGTTAAAATCGAAAAATCTATAGTCAAAAAAAAAAGAAGATCTAGAATATATCTAGATGTGTGTGTCTATATTATCTAAATTCTATATTTTATAGATGATGTAATCCTTAAAATATCTTTATTTTTACTCTTATTGAATAATGGTAATGGTAAAGTATTCTAATTTAAAAAGGATTTCGCGGGCGAATATTTACTCTTTTCTGTCTTATTTGTTAATTTATAACCTTACCAAATAAGACAATTTTTTTGGTTTGTTCCGCCATCCTACCCAATGAAGTATTAGGATTCTTTTCAATAAAATCCTATGGAATCATAGGTTCTGTCGTTCCCACTGCCTCTCCTTGAATGGTTAGGTCTGAATTCCACAATGGAGCTTCCAAAAAATTTCTTTCCCAGTTAATTTTCTCAGTTTTATTAACCAGGATGGCTCTTTATTATTGCTTTAAATTTCTAGTTCTTGTTTCAAGTTACGTTACGATTTCTAATTCTCTATTTTTTTTTATTATATTGATGCTTTATCACATTGCTTTTTATGATGCAATTCATAGACCATACATATTGGAATCCTATATCTTACTTAATCCCTCTTCCTTCTTTCTATCATCCCTCCCTTTATCCGCATCCCTTTAGTTTTCCTTCACAACCTAGAATCTCATTTCTTTTTTAGAGAAAAAGCAGTTGCTACAACTATATGATAGATCCACTCATTTATGATAGAGATATTTATTCATATAGTGACTGTTTCTTAGTTAGGATCTCGACAATACGAAGCAATAGGTTGGTTATTAGTTAATTTTCTATAATTACTAAGTTTTTTTCTTAAAAAAAAAATAACGAGTCACACACTAAGCATAGCAATTATATTAAATGATTTATCAATTTTCATTAAATCTTATAGAAAGAAAGAGGTAGAATTTCTTGTTTTTTTCAGGGATTTCAGGAAAAAAGATCTCTTGTCATTTTTTATTCTATCACTGGACAGAATGCGAAGAGAAGATTAGTTATTCTTCGTCTACGAATATCCAAATTTTTACACCTAATACTCCATAGATAGTTCGAATTGGATAGCAGCAATAATCAATTTTAGCGCGAATTGTTTGGAGGGGGAGTCTACCCTTTTTGATGCATTCGGCACGTGCAATTTCTTTTCCTCCGAGACGACCCGCAATTTTGACTTTGACTCCCCTTATATCCGCTTTTTTAGTTAATTCAATGGCTTTTTTCATTGCCTTTCGGAATGAAACTCTATTTTTTAATTGGAAAGCTATATATTCTGCCAGAATGTTAGGTTCTCTATAAGGCTCTTTCACTTTTTCGATAGAAATATTAAGTCTTTGGTTTACAGAGTGAATTTCCTTTTGTAGATCTTTCTCTAATTCTTCGATTACTCCTTTTTTCTTTAATAAATTAGGGAATCCAATATGGATTATGACGTGGATCGTATCGATTTCTTTTTGAATTTCTATACGTGTAATTACTTCAGAACTTGAACCTGAGTCCGTTTTTCTATTATGTGTAATTACTTCGGAACTTGAGTCTGATTCTATTTTTCTATTCGAGCCCTTTTTCCTATTCTTTTGTATATAGTTCTTGATACAATTCCTTATTTTTTTATCTTCCTGTAAACCTTCAGAATAATTTTTTGGTTGTGCGAACCAAAAGGAATGGTGTTTTTGGGTTGTACCAAGTCTGAAACCGAGTGGATTTATTTTTTGTCCCATATTTTTCTATTCTATATTTTTTTAGTGGGAATTGAAATCTTAGATGAATCTAAAGGTTATTTAGATTTCTTTACTATATTTAATACAATTGTTATATGACACATGCTTTTTTTTATGGGAAAACTACGTCCTCGAGCCCGAGGTCTAAATTTTTTCATAATAGTACTCCTACTGACTTCGGCTTTAGTAATGAATAAATTCGCTTTGTCGAAATCCCTATAATGAGTAGCATTTGCTGCTGCTGAATAAACCAACTTTAAGATGGGATAAGATGCTCGATAAGGCATGAGGTTCAGTATCATAACAGTTTCTTCGTAGTAACGCCATCGAATCTCATCAAGAACTCTTTGTGCTTTGAAAACAGACATATGTATACGTTTTTGTGCTTTGAAAACTCGCTCAAACTTAAGTAAACGATCGGTTGGCACTTTCCTTGCGAGTTTCCTTAG